ACCGGCCGAGGACCAGGAAATCACCTGACCCCGTACATCTGTAACCGTGACAATGGTATTATTGAAACTTGCTTGAACATGAATAACTCCCTTTGGTATTCTACGTGCACTCTTACGTGAACCAATACGTACATTCCTACGTGAACCAGTTCTCGGTATAGCTTTTGCCATATTGTATCATCTCATAAATATGAGTCATAAATATATGGATATATCCATTTCATGTAAAAACAGATTCTTTATTTGTACGTTGAGCCCTTTTGTGAGTTTAATTATCCTTGTCTTTGTTTATGTCTCGGGTTGGAACAAATTACTATAATGCGCCCTCGTCTACGGATTAGTCGACATTTTTCACAAATTTTACGAACGGAAGCTCTTATTTTCATATTTGTTATTCCTTATCTTAATTCTGAATCTACTTCTTGGTAGAAAATAAGTTTATTGAAATTTTTCATCTCGAATCGTATTGAATAAAAACCACCTAATCTTTCGAATCCTTGTTTCGGAGTCGATAAATTATACGTCCTCTGGTTGAATCATAACGACTTACTTCAATTTTGACTTTATCTCCCGGCAGTATCCGTATAAAACTACGTCGGATCTTTCCTGAAACATAACCTAGAATCAGATCTTCATTATCTAACCGAACCCGGAACATGCCGTTGGGAAGCGATTCCGTAATTAAACCTTCATGAATCCACTTTTGTTCTTTCATTCCAGGCCAAGCCCCCTTGAAGTATCAACTAAGGGAGGAGAAACGATATTAGACAACTCATTCCCTTTCTTTTTTTTTTTACAAATAGGAAGAGTTTTCGGATCCCATTTGGATATTAAAAGGATTACCATATATAACACAAAATTTCTCCGCCGATTCCTTCTAGTCGAGCCTCCCGGTCTGTCATTATACCTCGAGAAGTAGAAAGAATTACAATCCCCATCCCACCTAAAATTCTAGGAATTCGTTGAGAGTTAGAATAGATTCGTAGACCGGGTCGACTGATCCGTTTTAAATTTAAAAAATTTGTATAGGGTCTTTTCCTATTCCTTCTATGTCGCAGGGTTAAAACCAAAAAATATTTGTTTTTTTCTTGATGTTTTCTGACGTTTTCGATAAAACCTTCTCGGAAAAGTATTTTAGCAATATTTTCGGTAATATTAGTAGATGCTATGCGAACAACTCTTTTTCTATCCATATCAGCATTTCGTATAGAGGTTATTATCTCAGCAATAGTGTCTCTACCCATGATAAACTAAAATTATTGGTGCCTCAAAATTGGATATAATCAACATGTTTTTTTATTGGTTTATGAATATGAATTTTTCAAGATATATGCGTGAGACACAATCTACGAATTAATCTAGTTCTTAATCTATTTCTTTCAAATATCCCAAAGATATCACGATCTCATTTTATTTTATAATACTTCGGGAGCTAATGAAACTATTTTAGTAAAATTTAATTGTCTCAATTCCCGGGGGATTGCACCAAAAATTCGAGTTCCTTTTGGATTTCCTTCTTGATCAATCACAACTGCAGCATTGTCATCATATCGTATTATCATACCGCTGTCACGTTTAAGTTCTTTACAGGTACGAACAATTACAGCTCTGACTACTTCTGATTTTTCTAGGGGCATATTTGGTACTGCTTCTTTGATCACAGCAACAATAACGTCACCAATATGAGCATATCGACGATTGCTAGCTCCTATGATTCGAATACACATCAATTCTCGAGCCCCGCTGTTATCCGCTACATTTAAATGGGTCTGAGGTTGAATCATATCAAATTTTTAGTCTATTCTTTCAATGCAAAGGATGAAGAAAATAAAAGAAATATTGTTTGTCCAAAAAAAGAAACCTGCGGTTTTGTTTCATCCCCAAGACTCATTTCTGTCGGTTCTACATTTTTATCCCGAAATAATAAATTGAGTTCGTATAGGCATTTTGGATGCTGCTATTAAAATAGCCCGTTTAGCTATATTTTCGGTTACTCCACCCATTTCATATAGTATTCGTCCTGGTTTAACAACAGCTACCCAATATTCGGGGGATCCTTTCCCAGAACCCATACGTGTTTCAGCCGGTCTTACTGTAACTGGTTTGTCTGGAAATATACGGACCCATATTTTTCCACCACGGCGCGCATTTCGTGTCATTGCTCGTCGACCTGCTTCGATTTGTCTAGATGTGATCCAAGCAGGTTCAAGTGCCTGAAGAGCATATTTACCGAAACAAATATGATTACCTCGATAAGATATTCCCTTCATTCTTCCTCTATGTTGTTTACGGAATCTAGTTCTTTTGGGGTTATAGTTGATGGTTGTTTCGGAATTCCATCTCTACTACAGAACTGGACGTGAGAGTTTCTTCTCATCCAGCTCCTCGCGAATAAAAGGATTCAAAATTGAATTTCAATTCATTTGAATAGATATTATAACATTTTTATAAAAAATAGTTTTTTTCTAACTTTCGAATAAATCTTTATTTTATTTTGTCC